TCATCTTTGTGAGATCGTCAATAGTGTACCGAAGGCGTCTTTAGAGTATACCGAATCAGTATAGCTATCCTTCTTCTGACACAGCAATGAAATTTCAATCAGTATCTAAAAGTAAAAGAAGTGGTACATAATTCTTTTCTTCCTTTCTTATTCCTTAATCTATACAGAAACATGTGTCATTCAATATTAAATTATAAAATTCCTGTAGTATAGGATTTTTTACATTACTAACTTTGGACTCTAAACTAACGATCGAATAAAGTGTGAGTCTGACGGGTTGGATTCCAATAATTTCGAAAATTAAATAGATTATTATATTCCGATTCCCACAATTTGATATTATATTATATGCGAAATAGAGCATGGTTTTAGAAAAAAAAAAAAGGGTTTTTGCTCGAATCCTTTAATTTAAAAGAATTGGTTATTGCTTAGTAGTACAATAACAGTAGTAGATAGTATTTCATGAAAGAAATAGAACAAACAAAAATTAGAACAATCAATATTTGTAATGCAAGCATTGTTGCATTAGACATTGTTGCATCAGAGCCAAGGGTTACTCAATAAGGTTTTTTTTGAGAGTTATCACGCGATACTTTTGTTCTTCTCATTCGATATATTATGTGCAATTAATGAACCTACTAATAAATATAACGAGCTAAAGTAAAGTAAAAGGGGTGTTATAAGGTCCTTCGTTCCAAACAAAATAGAAAAACAAATACTTTATTCAAGAGTTGCTCAATGAATCCGTTGAGCCAGAATCATGGGATCATTTGTTTGTGCCGTCTATAATGAAATGAATAATGAATGATAAATTCAATCAAAAGTTTTCAATTGGGACTGATTTTGTCAATTGGTCTTTTTCTTATCTTGTATTTCTCAAAAATAGAAACTTAGGTAAGTGTTTCATAAACATATGTATAAATAGAACGTATCCCATTTAGTTCCTTCATGCCTACTATAACTAGTTATTTCGGTTTTCTACTGGGGGCTTTAACTATAACCTCAGCTCTCTTTATTGGTCTGAGCAAGATACGACTTATTTGAAATTGATTGAATGAACAATTCATAAAAAGAAATGTTTTTATGAGATTCCAGGTAGTCCACAGTTCCTTTCTATGTAAATTGAAAATTCTTGGTTATTGAGATTCATGGGCGATTTGGATTAATATTTAGAGATAGATATTACCTCCCCTTTTTACCTACCCTTTCAAAAAAATCGAAATGATTGAAGTTTTACTATTTGGAATCGTGTTAGGCTTAATTCCGATTACTTTGGCTGGATTATTCGTAACTGCATATTTGCAATACAGACGCGGTGATCAGTTGGACATTTGATTAAGTAACATCTCTTTTTTAATTTAAATAACATCTCTTTTTTTGATTGACCTCCTGCGGATTAAAGAAAGGAGGGGGTCAAATTCAGTCAGGTTGCTGCTCAAGTTAGTAAAGTTATTTCATTGTAATAAGAAGAACGGAATCACGCTCTGTAGGATTTGAACCTACGACATCGGGTTTTGGAGACCCGCGTTCTACCGAACTGAACTAAGAGCGCTTTCTTTTTCTTATTCTTATTTATAACAATATAAAAGACTTTAAATATAAAATCAAAAATAGAAATAAATAAAGGCATTTTTTTGTAACCCCCACTATATCTTGCATGCATATAGTATCATAAAGGATTATGTATGTCCAATTTTCATTGATCTCAATTGATCCTTCATTACTTCACATAGAAGAAATAATAGATAGGGATGACAGGATTTGAACCCGTGACATTTTGTACCCAAAACAAACGCGCTACCAAGCTGCGCTACATCCCTTTCAATTGGCTTACAGTGTCATTGTAGAGAATTCCCGTCTTGTTTTCCACATCGTTATTGACCCCAGTGATATACAATTTCTTTTGCCATTTCTTCTTTTTCGTCTCATTCTCATATAATTCTCATAGAATTATATATAATACATAATACAAAGAATAAAATAACAAAATAATTCTATATATCATTAATGTTCAGAAAGTAAGTGGACGTCTTTTTCTGTTGTAAAGAAAGGAAAATATCATCTACCGGGTCGGTATATATATATCAATTTGAGTTAGGGATTCCGCGTACAAATACAAGTGATCCTTAACTACATATGTATCTGATCATATATGTATTACAATAAAAAAGGAGGATTTTCAATGCGAGATATAAAAACATATCTCTCTGTGGCACCCGTGTTAAGCACTCTATGGTTCGGGTCTTTAGCAGGTCTATTGATAGAGATAAATCGGTTATTCCCAGATGCGTTGACATTCCCCTTTTTTCATTCTAGTTAGGTGAAGATTAGATATACAATAAATTATCTGTGACTAACCCCCTTTTTTGTTTTGTTCTTTCTGTCAGTTTTTTAGTATAAAAAAAAAGAAGGAAAGAGAAAGAATCAAAGAAGATTCAACCGCAATGAAACTCGGGTTCAGGCTGAATTAATAGAGGGAGAACAGAAATCGAAATAAGGGTCGAGGACAACAAAAGCATACAAGATACTTAAATGAAATACTCTAGAACTAATTGATAGTTAGAAATCCTTGTATTACTTATTACTTTTTACTTTATTTTATATTTTCTCGATTGATTGAAATGAAATATTTCATAATTGAATTTCGAGTTAGCAACTTCTTTTTTCTTCTTCGTTTCGAATCGAAAATGGAAGAGTTGAGTGAATCTAAAATCAAAAAAGGAGGTTCATGGCCAAGGGTAAAGATGTCAGAGTAAGAGTTATTTTGGAATGTAACAGTTGTGTCCGAAACGATATTAATAAGAAATCGCGGGGCATTTCCAGATATATTACTCAAAAGAATCGACACAATACGCCTAGTCGACTGGAATTGAGAAAATTTTGTCCCTATTGTTACAAGCATATGATTCATGGGGAGATAAAGAAATAGATAAAACGTAACGCGTGTGTAACCTCTAACCACTACAAGGAACAGGAATCAATTACACAATAATTACATAATATAATTAAATAAACTATAAAAAAAACAACCAAATCCTATTTCGGTCGGATCCCAAATTAGCATTAAGAATAAGAAATAGGATTTTAAAGATAAGGAATAAACCATGGATAAATCCAAGCGACTTTTTCTTAAATCCAAGCGATCTTTTCGTAGGCGTTTGCCCCCAATTGGGTCGGGGGATCGAATTGATTATAGAAACATGAGTTTAATTAGTCGATTTATTAGTGAACAAGGAAAAATATTATCGAGACGAGTGAATAGATTGACTTTGAAACAACAACGATTAATTACTATTGCTATAAAACAAGCTCGTATATTATCTTTGTTACCTTTTCTTAATAATGAGAAACAATTTGAGAGAACCGAGTCGACTCCTAGAACTACAGGTCCTTGAACTAGAAATAAATAGATAGGCCTATTCCTCAATTGCAATTGAATCAAAATTCCAATCCGAACCCCAACTCAGATTGATTTTTTGTTCTAAAAATTAGAGAATCCAGATTGGATTCTCACGTCGTAAGAAAAAATCGTAAAATAAAAAAAGAAATCTTTTTTTATTGAAACGTATTCATTATTTAGAATTTATATTTATCATATTAATTTATACTCTACCTTCCCGGAGCTCATTCTCCGGGGCCCCCGTTTAAATCATTACGGCGTATTCCTTACAATCTCCTTATTTAAGGATCTTGTTGGAAATCATGTAAAGACAATTCGTATTTGATATGGCTATTTGTGCAAGTATTTTACGATTAAGAAGCAACTGCCCCCTGTACAGATCATGTATTGATCTACTATAACTAAAGTATACCCGGATCTCACGAATTGCTGCATTTATCCGAGTGATCCACAAACGACGAAAATTTCTCTTTTGCCTGCCCCTATCCCGATGAGCAGAAACCAAGGCTCTCATTTTCTGTTGAATAGTAGTTCGAGTAAGTCTTGAATGAGTCCCTCGAAAGGTTGATGCAAATAAACGAATTTTTGTTCTACGTCTCCGAGCTATATACCCTCGTCTAATTCTGGTCATTGAATCAAATTAAACTTTGATGAATAACTAATTGATTTATTTTCTTTCAGTCATTCTTTTCCCCTTTTCTGGTCTATTAATAACAAAACGGATTCTTCCGATGTATAAATAAATAAATAAATTCCAATGGCTTTTGCTACTATGACCTTCCCAACCACGATTTTTTCCAAGCATTTAACCTCGAAATAATAAATTTTATTGATACTGGGTATCAACAAAATAGTAAATTGTAAATTTATAAAGTATCAATAAATAGTAAAGGTAAATGGATAAATAAATAGCGGGTTCCGTCGTTTCTATGGCTGCTTCTTAAACGGTGAAGTCCTTTCTATACACCGGAGCCCCTTCCCTCATTTCATCAATGTTATTAGTAACTTGTACAGTTCACATTCTTTGACTCTACCCATGAATTATCCAGTAATAGGTCTTTTCACAATGAGATCTACCCATACAGTAACGGTATTTAATTACAAAGGTTGGCTAGGTAGCTGACCCTGTTAGTCCGTTCTTGCAAGAGTGGGAGCATAATTCTTTTGCTTCTTAAATACTAGAATACTATTTCCCCCGCTTAATGGATAACCATTTGCTACCAATGGGGAATTGCTTCTCACCTCCAATTGAGGTGATTGGATTTGCACCAATAGAAACCATAAATTTCATATGCAATGGAGGTTTTTTTAGATTTATATATTGAATGGAATTTTTCCATCCTATTCATTGGTACTGGTCATTGATACTGGAAAAATTTTTCCCTTTATTTTGTTCCAGCTCATGATCTGAACGAGTCGCACATACACCCTAGTACATGTTCCTCGACGCTGAGGACATCCCCGAAGAGCGGGGGATTTTTTTACATTTTTTATTGGCTGTCTTGTGTTACTAATAAGTTGTTTAATAGTTGGCATGCTAAATCATATATAAAATGGGCTGGTTTAGATCAATCCTAACCAGATGATTATGAATTATTTCTATTTTTTCACTTATTTTACCCCGGTAAGCAGATAAAATATGAAATTTCGGTTCATTCGAATTATAGTTCAAAATGGAATCGCGGATTTACGCGGAATCCCCGGCATTTTCGACTGCTACAAGATCAACAATTCCATGAGCTTGGGCTTCTGTTGCTGACATAAAAACATCCCTTTCCATGTCTTCGGATACAACCCATAAGGGGTTGCCCGTTCTTTGTACATAAACCCTTGTGAGGGTTTCGCGGAGTTTCAGCAGTTCTTTCGCTTCTAGGACAAATTCTCCTGCTTGTGCCTCATAAAAAGAACTAGCAGGTTGGTGGATCATTACCCTGATGATATAACATAATAAATGGTTCCGTACGATCGGACGAAGGAATAACAAGAATAAAATAAGAATAGATATATAATTGAACAACCGTACAGGCATTTTTGTGCATACGGCTCCACAATGGAATTTACTTTTCCTTTCCGTCGAGCAAAAAGAGAAATCGAATCCATCAGACCCAAATCGTTAAATGATCCATTTACCACCCTTCTTTTCGGGGGAGTTAAAAAATACTATGATGGTTCCGTTGCTTTCTACATTTACCATTTATCTCGTATGTGATTCAGCAATCCCAAAGTTTCTTTTTGAAAATGATATATTTTTTTTTTTTCATTTTAGTACTCTTTCATAACATAAATACGGGAAAGAGACTTCTGGCGTGAAAACAAAAAAGTTTGTGACGCTGAAATGAACCCCGGGCTGAAATGAACCCCAGATAGATAAGATAAAATCGGAAATCACTTTTGTCTCATATTACTCGCCCGATACATAATCTCATGTTATGAAAAAACAATAATGGTTTGTTCATATCGAACTCGAAGTGCCATGCTATTATTACTTAATATTATGAATTCTTATTCATATTACATATCGCGAAGGCATAGTCTTCTTTTTTCTCTCAAATAAAAAACTCATTGGCGCCAAGCGTGAGGGAATGCTATACGTTTGGTAATTTCTCCTCCGACCAGGATCAAGGATCCCATTGAAGCGGCTAATCCCATGCATATTGTATGTACATCTGGTGGCACAAATTGCATAGTATCATAAATTGCTACTCCGGGTATTACCCACCCGCCGGGAGAGTTTATAAACAAATAAAGATCCCTGGTCTCATCCTCTATACTGAGATATACCATGAGACCCATAAGTTGGTTTGAGATCTCGCTATCAACCGTTTGGCCTAAAAAAAGTAATCTTTCTCGATGAAGTCGGTTGATTAGGACAAAATTTTATCCCTTAGGAACCGTACACGCACCTTTGGATGCATACGGTTCAAAAAAAAATTGCGAAAAGAAAAAAAAAAAAGAATCAATGTGTTGATTCCAGCCCACCTTCTTTTTTATAGTAGGACTTTTCTACCTCCTAATGAATTTTTTATTCTATTTTTTTAAGAAAGATGATTTTTTGCTCACCGCTCCGTAAATAAAGAAAAGAATCCACTAAACTTATCGAATTAACCTCTCATTGATGTATTGTTTTATCGAAATCCAATCCAAATTACGATGTAATTTTCTTGTTCCTGAATGGGCCTCCTCAATTATTTTAGGTTTATGCTCTACTCCGGGTAAAGATCCACCCGATTTCAATTTGCACATATAGGACAAATGATCCCAATACCACTTTTTTGGTACGACTTTTTTCAATTCATTTCATGCCTTTCTTACGACAAATATTCGATGTAGTCATCATATTATTTCATTGATTGGCAGTTTGAGATCGCTCATATGCTATAAGTAATAACTTATGATACAAGTAGTAATCATACATATATTACCAATTGGGTATTTTCTGAACGGAGCCTGGATACTTCATTTTATTGGTCCAACCAAGCCAACCATAAATTTTTAGAATTGTGATAATATTCATATTGATCTTGGCCCCCTAAAAAATGGATCTAATTGCACTTCACGCTCCAAATTATGGATGGTTCAGGCAATCTTTTTTGGGCGAAATAGGGGGTATCTCGATCGGGGGAGAGAACGGGGAAATCCCATATGGCCCGATATGTCTGACAAGTCGCACTATACGTCAACCCAAACTGCATCTTCCTCTCCAGGACTCCGAAAAGGTACTTTTGGAACACCAATAGGCATCAACTGAAAGAAAGGGGCGTTAAGTACTATATTTGACTTTGATGTGGAAACGTAATGTCGTTCGTATTTTATCCCTAGGTTGGAAAGTTCATAGAGTAAGACGAAATGAATAAAAGAAAATTATTACGAATGGGGCGGGCTGGCTGTTCGAATGATGAACAAGTATCTACGCATTCACTCATATAAAATGGGACCAATCCCCCCCATTGCGTATTGGTACTTATCGGGTATAGAATAGATCTGCTTATCTTTGTTCCTACGAACAGAATTGCTCCATTATTACCAACGAAATGGAATTCAATAAATATTAACCCTTGCTCCGAAATAATCCACTGAAGGGGAGAGGTCCATAGAATAGTCTTTTCCAATGCGATAAAGTTACATAGTGTCTATTTTTCTTTGATAAAGGGGTATTTCCATGGGTTTGCCTTGGTATCGTGTTCATACCGTCGTATTGAATGATCCCGGTCGGTTGCTTGCTGTACATATAATGCATACAGCTCTCGTTTCTGGTTGGGCCGGTTCAATGGCTCTATACGAATTAGCAGTTTTTGATCCCTCTGATCCCGTTCTTGATCCAATGTGGAGACAAGGTATGTTCGTTATACCCTTCATGACTCGTTTAGGAATAACCAATTCATGGGGCGGTTGGAGTATCACAGGAGGGGCTATAACGAATCCGGGTATTTGGAGTTACGAAGGTGTAGCCGGGGCACATATTTTGTTTTCTGGTTTGTGCTTCTTGGCAGCTATCTGGCATTGGGTATATTGGGATCTAGAAATATTCTGTGATGAACGTACAGGAAAACCTTCTTTGGATTTGCCCAAGATCTTTGGAATTCATTTATTTCTCTCAGGATTAGCTTGCTTTGGGTTTGGCGCATTTCATGTAACAGGCTTGTATGGTCCTGGAATATGGGTGTCTGATCCTTATGGACTAACCGGAAAAGTACAATCTGTAAATCCTGCGTGGGGGGTAGAAGGTTTTGATCCTTTTGTTCCGGGAGGAATAGCCTCTCATCATATTGCAGCAGGTACATTGGGCATATTAGCGGGCCTATTCCATCTTAGTGTCCGTCCGCCCCAACGTCTATATAAAGGATTACGTATGGGTAATATTGAAACTGTCCTTTCCAGTAGTATCGCTGCTGTATTTTTTGCAGCTTTTGTTGTTGCTGGGACTATGTGGTATGGCTCCGCAACTACCCCCATCGAATTATTTGGTCCCACTCGTTATCAATGGGATCAAGGATACTTCCAGCAAGAAATATATCGAAGGGTTGGTACCGGACTAGCCGAAAATCAGAGTTTATCAGAAGCTTGGTCTAAAATTCCCGAAAAATTAGCTTTTTATGATTACATTGGCAATAATCCAGCAAAAGGGGGATTATTTAGAGCGGGCTCGATGGACAACGGGGATGGAATAGCTGTTGGATGGTTAGGACATCCCATCTTTAGAGATAAAGAAAGGCGTGAGCTTTTTGTACGTCGTATGCCTACTTTTTTTGAAACATTTCCAGTAGTTTTGGTAGACGGAGACGGAATTGTAAGGGCCGATGTTCCTTTTAGAAGGGCAGAATCAAAGTATAGTGTCGAACAAGTAGGAGTAACTGTTGAGTTCTATGGTGGAGAACTCGATGGAGTCAGTTATAGTGATCCTGCTACTGTGAAAAAATATGCTAGACGTGCTCAATTGGGTGAAATTTTTGAATTAGATCGCGCTACTTTGAAATCCGATGGTGTTTTTCGTAGCAGCCCAAGGGGTTGGTTCACTTTTGGACATGCTTCGTTTGCTTTGCTCTTCTTTTTCGGACACATTTGGCATGGTGCTAGAACCTTGTTCAGAGATGTTTTTGCTGGTATTGACCCAGATTTGGATGCTCAAGTGGAATTTGGAGCATTCCAAAAACTTGGGGATCCAACTACAAGGAGACAAGTAGTCTGATACAACATTGCTCTTGTATCTTTCGCCTCTATTGGATTTTTGTGATTTAACTTTGACATAGAGTACCAGAGAAATCTTGATTTGAATCACCGCCCTTTCTTTGACTCTTGTCCTTTCTTAATCTGGGAGATGATCCCAAATGAACAGGTGTGGAAGCTATAATTGGAAACCACGATCGAATTTATGGAAGCATTGGTTTATACATTCCTCTTAGTCTCGACTCTAGGAATAATTTTTTTCGCTATATTTTTTCGAGAGCCGCCCAAGGTTCCGACTAAAAAGGCGAAATGATTTTTCATTATCTTACATTATCTAAATTGAAGTAAAGCAACGAGCCTCCCAATATGGGAGGCTCGTTGCTTTACTTCAACTAGTCTCCGTGTTCCTCGAATGGATCTCTTAGTTGTTGAGAGGGTTGCCCAAAAGCGGTATATAAGGCGTACCCGGTAAAACTTACAAGTAAACCAGATATAAAGATGGCCACTAGGGTTGCTGTTTCCATTATTATAAAATTTCAAGACCACAATGGATCTATGATAAGATCGTTTATTTACAACGGAATGGTATACAAAGTCAACCGATCTCAACCAATGCAATAGGATTTATGGCTACACAAACCGTTGAGGGTAGTTCTAGATTTGGTCCAAGACGAACTAATGTAGGGGGTTTATTGAAACCATTGAATTCGGAATATGGGAAAGTAGCTCCTGGGTGGGGAACTACCCCTTTGATGGGGGTCGCAATGGCTCTATTTGCGGTATTCCTATCTATTATTTTGGAGATTTATAATTCTTCCGTTTTACTGGATGGAATTTCAATGAATTAGGTGGGTCCCTAAAAATAATTAAGTCCGTCCCGGCTTTTCAATCCAAAATGAATTACCTAGGACTCGGATTTCTGGGCCATTCTGGCAG